AGGAGCTAATTCGAATCCCTCCGGTAAAATAAGAACAGCCCCCACATTCAAGCCCCCTTTTTTACCATTAGCAAGAACTTGTTTCACTTGCCTATCATAGGGGATTCTAACAACTGCTTCGAATACAGTATCTGGAAGTACAGCTTGCGGAACTTCAATATCCACGGGCTTATTAGCTAAATGACAATTGGCACATACAATTCGTCCAGTTGCTTCGCGCGGATTTTCATAACCCTGCTGCGCAAAAATGGGATACGCATTTGAAATGGATGTATGAGTTATTATATATATCATAATCGATACAGAAATAGATCGAGTTATCTGTTCTCTTACCACAAAAAAAGTATTTCTATTTTGCATGATCGAATCATTGATCCCGGAATTTCTACAATAAATTAGGTAGGTAGCTAGTATAGTTCCCTATCCATGAGTCTGCCATTGTACATTGTAATAGAATAATTGTACTGGAATATAGAAGAATACTTTGAACAGTTTGAACAGGTAGAAGTATAAAAAGTAAGTAAGATTGAAATGTTTTATTTATTTATGCACAAAGAAAAGAAAGATTTTAAGGTGAGTGATACCAAAATATCAAATGAGTTCTTTATTCATTCATTGAATGATAAATGACCACAAGTGAAGGAGATACACGATTTAAATAATGGAAAATCCAATATTTCACAATTGTATCTAGAATGACTGGAAAAGTAGAAACAAGACCAGATATAATTTTCTCATTATGAGCCAATCCAAAATCGTTGTAGAACGAACCAATCATGAGTTCCCAACCGTGGGGCGAGTGGAATCCAATCCATAAATCAGTGACTAACAGAATAGAAAAAGCTTTTATTGTGTCACTTAGATTATAAAGAAATTCCTGAACCCAAGAATTAAGAATGGCGAGTTCCTCACTACGCATAATAAAAAAACCACTTAGAATAGTGAAACATATTATATTTGTCGAGAAATGCAAAATGATATGTAGATGGTATTCATTGTGTGTTTTGACCAATTCCATAGTTTCTTTATGGATTCCTATCGGAAACTTTTGTATATGTGTCCCCGGGTACTCCTTTATTATTTCGTCTAATAGTAATAGTTCTTCTAGTTCTATGAATCTTTCTACAACGTTCTTTTCTTGAATATCATTCAAAAAAGTTTCAGATTGCCCGACATTCCACCAATGAGTAATCCAAGGTTCCAGACATTTATTAAATGATAGAGAGATCCACCAGGGCAAAAATACTATAGATACAAGATAAGAAAGAGAGGTTAATGTTTTCTTTTTTTTTTTCACTTTGGATCCGTGAATTGTTAATGAACTTGCTTTATTCGTTGACTTTATCTGATTTTGGAAGTATGAGTTCTATAACAAGAACAAGGTATGGAACCTATGGATCTATTCCCGATTTTTGTTTAATTATTTAGTCCTTAAATCGAGAAAAAAAAATGGGGAAATGGAAGAAATAAGGATTGACTTTTTTTTGGGTGAAAAAATACTAATAAGCAAATATTGTTCTCAAATATACCAATTGGACAAATTAGAACCAATTACATCCCCATTTGTTCTGTTTGCTGAATACTAAAAAAAGGCACTTTAAGTGACGAATATTATTAGGATTTCGAGACAAAAGAACTTCTCGGGTGCCTAAGAGTTATTATTTCAAATTAAAAAAGTTTCGCTATATAACCATATCTCACCACAAGAAATCGAGGAATTTCCAAAGAATATTCATGATTCAATCCAAAATAGGGTGAAAAAAAATGAGAAAAAATTATATGGTTATGAGAGATCCAATCTTTTTTTGTTTTTTAACAAGGATCAGAAGTATAAAAAGAAAGATCCATTCCCAAACGGGAGAAAACCAGTATGACTCCACTAACGTATCTAAAATCTTGGGCCTAAAAAAATGAATTATGTATTCCAAGATGTGCGGATCCATGTGATGAATCCATAACATAGTTATTAGATTTGTTACAATTGTCAGTATACAAGAAATAGCCCTATACGCATAAAAAAACACACACACACTTTTGGTACACAAAAAAGTGCGTATTATAGTTGTTCTATATATGGATATGGCCTGTTTATTATATGGGGCGTCGCGCCATCAGAATGAGAAAATGGAATTTAAAATCGCGAATGAACATTGTAAAAAAAATGCAGTTCAAAATACTTCCATTGGTACACGCAAGAAAGAGGCTAATTCCGCAGCTTTTTGTTCAATTTGTCGTGCAGTAAAATTTTCATCAGTACGAGTTAAGGGAATGGATCCCTGGCCCCGGATTTCCATATAAAGGACACGACGAGGATAAAGACCCTCTTTAATCTCGATTCTGATTGACTGGATATCCCTCATAAAGAAACGAAGGAAGATGCGACGGTTTTTTCCAGGAAATCCCCAACGAAAAATACATACTATTCCTTCTTTTCTATCGAATCGATCATAACCACTACCGATATTCAACGACATTGTGCACCACAAATAGGAGCTAATGAATAGACCCGCCATCCCATAGAAAGACATCACGATCCCTTGTGGAAAAAAAATAATTTGTTGAGAAGGGAATACGGATATCAGATTCCTACCAAGATAACTGGAAGTTCCAACCACTAAAAATCCTAGCGAACCTAAAAAAAGGATACAGGCCCAGCAAAAATTACTTGTTTTTCTAGATCCCCTTATAAGTTCTATCCATATATGTTCTGATCGCCAGTTCATATTCTACTATATTAATTATTAATTAGATCCAGTTGTATTTGATTGGAATTCAGAGAATAACTCAAATAAATTTTATTTTTATTTTCTTGCCCCCGAAGTAACTCTCAGCAACTAGCATTATTTTGTTGTGAATCATTAGAAATAATTGGTTAGATACATTTCCAGTCTATTTTCTATATTGATTGATCCCCCTACCCCTTTTGACCAGCTATATCCCTATGTACATAATATATTCAGATATCATGTATACGTTAATAGCTCTTTCGCTTTTTTTTTTTCATGGGGAACCCCATATTACATATCGTACCATACCATAGTACACTAAATGGAAACCCGTATTATGATCTAGTGTTGAAATAAATTGATGAGATTTGGTCCGATCGCATCTAGACAATCTTATTTTTTTGGACATGAAGAAATAAAGAAGCCATTGCAATTGCCGGAAAAACAAGGCCTACTAAAGGCACAAAAATAGAGGGTAAGTTGAGATCCGTCATAGAATAGGTTCCTCGGTTTAATATTTGTACCTTTTATAAGGAAAGATATCTTATGATAAGTATATCTATTATAAATAATATTAATATTATAAATAATATTAAGTAGTTAATAAGTGCAAGGAATATAGAACTAAATTAAGTGTATCTATTATCTTTCTACACGAATATGTGTGATAATTCACTTTAATAAATTTCTATTCTTTTTCTCTCCTTTTTATCTTAAAAATTGGATTAAGAATTCACGACTCTAATTAATCTAATACAGGGATTTCAAAAAAAAAGTAGATTCTCGAAAAATATAATATAGAAATAGCTTCTACTCCCTATTTTATTTCTTTTATATTTCTATATCCCCATATATATTGCCATTATATATTGCTATATATATTGCTATATTTATGTATTGTTTAATATTATTATTTTACTCAAATATTATTTCCATTTTCATATAATAACATATGATAATTTTATTAATTATTTTCGATTTCGATGGAATTTGATTAAATACTAAAAAAATATATAAATAATTAATATTAATGAAAATAATATAGAAATTCCAATTAATTAAGACTCAGACATAACATAATAAGTAAGAGTTGAATTCCTTTTATTTTCCCTAATTCCTATTTTTTTTTCTTAATTCGTGTAAAAATTAACGCAGTTTATCCTGTTGATAGAGAGTTACTAATTACTAATCATAAATGGAGTTAGGATAGAAAAAAAGCACCAGGAAAAAAAAGAATTATCCGCAATTTTTTCACTCTTATTACAAGCAGAATTTAAGTCACCTAGGAAAACGCCATTCTTCTTACTTTACTTTCTTTTTTCATTACGGTTAATTATAAATACTTGGTCGTTCGCTATAAATAATAAATAACTAAATGTAGAACTAGAACTTTACTTTAATTTTTTAAATTTTGATTCAAAGAAAAGAAACCATGGAGCTGAAATAACTCACTCAGAACACCTTTTAAAAGATTACGTGGTACGATTAAATCGAATAAGCCCTTATGGAATAAATACTCAGCTGCTTGTGAACCATCGGGTACTGTTTTATTCAATGTTTGTTCAATTACTCTTTTACCCGCAAATGCGATGTAGGCATTAGGTTCAGCAATTATGACATCTCCCAACATACCAAAACTGGCTGTAACTCCACCAGTTGTAGGAGATGTAAGGATTGATACATAGAATAACTTTTTATTTAATTGATAATTATATGAAGCAGAAGAAATTTTAGCCATTTGCATCAAGCTCAAACTCCCTTCTTGCATGCGCGCTCCTCCAGAAGCACACACAATAATAACAGGTAGAGATAGATTAGTAGCATATTCTATCAAACGGGTTATTTTCTCGCCTACTACGGATCCCATACTACCTCCCATGAACTGAAAATCCATAACCCCAATTGCTATCGTAATACCGTTTAGTTTACCTATGCCTGTTTGAACAGCTTCAGTTAAACCGGTCTTTTTTTGATAAGAATCGATACGATCTCTATAGGGTTCCTCCTCAGAATGAAATTCAATAGGGTCCATAGATACCATATCCTCATTCATGGGATCCCAAGTTCCCGGATCAATCAAAAGTTCTATTCTATCTGAACTACTCATTTTCAAATGATATCCACACTGTTCACAAATATTCATTTTTGAGATCAAAAATTTTTTATAATTTAATCCATAACAATTTTCGCATTGAACCCATAAATGTCTGTATTTTTTATTTATATCAAAATCATTTGATCTTCCTCTTATATAAAAATCACTGCTATTACCACTAGTTCTCAGACTAGAACTTCCACTTTCACTACAAATGAAATTAGAAATATAACTATCACTGTAATTGTAAGTATCTCCCGAAATGTAACTATCAATACTGATTTCAAAACGAAGATAACTATCAATGCAACTATTAATGTGATTATTCCAACTAGATTGAGTATTATCATACATGTAATGATAATAGTAATGATTCTTACTCTTAGATCCACTATTCAGACAACTAGAATTAAGATAGTTATAAAAAGAACTTTCTAGTTCATTCATAAAAGAACTAGAATTGTCAATCTGAAAAATACTATTTTCAATATCAAAATATACGAAATAACGGTCGCCATTACTATCTCTAACTAAAAAAGTGTCATCGGAGATCAAACTCCAAATGTCTTTAATATCAAATAAATGATCAACATTACCACAACGGAAACTCGTACTATCACTCCAACTAGGAATCTTTTTATCTGTATCATTTAGAACGGGGTCCTCATTTTCGCTAGTATGCCCAATAGGACCAAAACTACACATTGATTTTTTTAGTTCACATCTGTGTTCTAACTCCTTGTTATGGAACATTGAATTGAACCACCATTTTTCCATAGCTTCTTCTTGCCTTTTATTTGAAAATAGAATAAATAGATGAATAGTCATTCGATAAATAATTATTTTACTATTAGATTTCCCATCCTAATTAAACATATAGATCCAAATATAGATCCAATTAGTAAGATGGTTAACTAATAACGAATGCGTAGTGAAAGAAATGATTATCCTTATACCCAAAGTAGTTCAACTCATGGAAGAAGGCGCGGACGTTAATACATTTAGGATAGGACCCATTCATTTTATAAAAATGAAGAGGGTATTTCAATTCAAAAGGGGAGGGGTTACTAGATCCGTGCAATTTTATTTTCAATTAGATTGGGGTTAAGCTATAATTTTTAACCATGATCTTGTTATGTTTTTCAATTCCAAAATTGACAAGGATTAAGTATACCAAGGTAAAAGTGTCTCGCCAATCCTTTGATCATGGAGAGGAAAAAGTTATATGCAATTCACTCACGAAGATTAATGAATAAGAGCAGATTTTTTTGTACGAGATTTGATGATTTGAAAAATAGTAATTGGATTAAATCCATCGAAATGAATTGCATTTTGATTTCATTTTCTTGTACCTAGGGATTTATACAAGTATGTGGTAATGTTTCCATTTATATGGACTAACCCAGTGAGTCAACGTCAACCCGTCATAAACAAGCACTAATGATGAAGTGAAAATTATACAAATACAAAAAATAAATAATGTAAATGGAATCCATAGGGCTATACGGACTCGAACCGTAGACCTTCTCGGTAAAACAGATCAAACTAATTAGTATCTAAATGATTCGAACTGTTTCAAAGACCCAACATGCATTTTGTTGCATTGGGCTCTTTCATCAACTGATGATAAGATCAGTTAGTCAACCATATTTTTTCTTATCTTCACAGGAAAAGGGAAAAGTAAGAAGATAGTGAGATGGCTCCATGTGCTCTGATTCATTATTAGGATTCTGATTCAAGAGCAATACCAAAGTGTTTCAAAAAAGGTTACCTTGACGTAGGTCTGCCTCCGGCCTAGATTCAACTTAATAAGTTAAATGGAGTCTCTATCGTATGCTTCAAGAGTCAAATATGAGACTTCATACACCTTAAAGTTCATAGGACGACAAGAGGTTTTTTTGAGGCCCTTATACTCATTATGCCTAGCATTGAATAGATTGTGTATTCACCTTATCAATTTTCAAATCAATGATGGGTTCCATTTGGCATCTGAATTCGCATCTGAATCGTATTGAACCAAATAAATATTTGTCAGGCTATTGTTCTCTTGTTCTTTCGAATCCGTGGAGTAAGACATCGATTTCTCAATAAGACAAAATATATTGATTGCATAATGTACTTTCTTGAAAAGCATTGGCGCACGTGTAAACGAGTTGCTCTACCAACTGAGCTATAGCCCTTGTCATAGATATCTTACCATATTGGTAATTTCTTGTCAAGATGGGTATGAATTTCTTGCCAAGATGAATATTCCATGATCCACAAGATAACTCTCGAATCCGTTTTTCATTTCTTGTTAAAAATGGATTGGTATTGCCTAAAAGTAATATTCCAGATATAATTCACGAAGCGGTGGGTCCCTTTTTTTTCTTTGTAGTTCTAAACGACCTACTTAACTCAGTGGTTAGAGTATTGCTTTCATACGGCGGGAGTCATTGGTTCAAATCCAATAGTAGGTATAACTTATTAGATACCGAAACCAACGGTATCCAATAAGTTTTTTTACGCATCTTTTTTTGTTGTCTCAGATTATACTTGATTGTATTGAATTAGCGGAATCAAAATAGAAAATACGAAGTATAAATAAAGAGAACTTTTTGTCATTATCTCAGATAGCCTAGGAAATGGCATTGCTAGCCTCCACTCGCGTTCTAGCTCGTCTGAGAGTTAGATTTGCCTCAATTATTTGTCTCTTACCTTCTGCTTTACTCAAGTTGGTTTCAGCTATTTCAAAAGCTTGCTGAGCTTCTTGTGGATCAATATCAGTACTCATCTCCGCATCATTTCCTAAAATGGTGATCTCATTATTACCTATTCTAGCGAAACCGCCCATTAGAGCCACTGTTAACCATTGGCCGTTGCGGCGTATTCTCAAAAGACCGATATCTACGGCTGTGGCAACACAGGCATGGTTTGTTAATACACCAATTTGGCCAGTATTAGTAGGTAAAATAATTTCGTCCACTTCGGAATCCCAAATAGTTCGATTAGGGGTCAGTACACAAAGATTTAAGGTCATTTCTTCAATTTTCTCTCCACTTCTATTCTAAGGTCATAGCTTTCGCGGTAGCTTCCTCGATGTTACCCACTAAATAAAAGGCCTGTTCCGGAAGACTGTCTAATTCTCCGGAAAGGATCAGTTGAAACCCTCTAATGGTTTCTGCGAGACCCACATATTTTCCTGGAGAACCCGTAAATACTTCTGCTACGAAGAAGGGTTGTGATAAGAAACGCTCAATTTTTCGTGCTCTTGCCACGGTTAAACGATCCTCTTCGGATAATTCGTCCAAACCAAGGATAGCTATAATATCCTGAAGTTCTTTGTAACGCTGTAAAGTTTCCTTAACTCTTTGCGCAATTTCATAATGTTCCTCGCCAACGATCCAGGGTTGGAGCATAGTTGATGTTGAATCTAAAGGGTCTACTGCCGGATAAATCCCTTTAGCAGCTAATCCTCTTGAGAGTACGGTAGTAGCATCTAAATGTGCAAATGTCGTGGCAGGGGCAGGGTCCGTTAAATCGTCTGCAGGTACATAAACCGCTTGAATGGAGGTTATAGATCCTTCTTTGGTAGAAGTAATTCTTTCTTGCAAAGATCCCATTTCTGTACTAAGGGTAGGTTGATAACCCACCGCGGAAGGCATTCTACCTAATAAGGCGGATACCTCTGATCCAGCTTGAACGAATCGAAAGATATTGTCGATGAATAGAAGCACGTCTTGTTCATTAATATCCCGGAAATATTCCGCCATGGTTAGGGCAGTCAAACCAACTCTCATACGTGCTCCCGGCGGCTCATTCATCTGACCATAGACTAGAGCTACTTTTGATTCTGCAATATTTTGTTCATTAATTACTCCGGATTCTTTCATTTCCATGTAAAGATCATTTCCTTCACGAGTCCGCTCGCCTACTCCACCAAATACAGATACACCCCCATGAGCTTTAGCAATGTTGTTGATCAATTCCATGATGAGTACTGTTTTACCCACTCCAGCCCCCCCGAAAAGTCCAATTTTTCCTCCACGACGATAAGGAGCTAAAAGATCCACTACTTTAATACCAGTTTCAAAGATTGATAATTTCGTATCTAACTGTATAAAGGCAGGTGCAGATCTATGAATCGGGGATGTTGTGCGAGTATCTACCGGACCTAAATTGTCAACGGGCTCTCCAAGAACGTTGAAAATTCGCCCGAGAGTAGCTCCACCGACCGGAACACTTAATGGAGCTCCCGTATCAATAACTGCCATTCCTCTCCTCAGACCATCTGTCGCACTCATAGCTACAGCTCTAACTCGATTATTTCCTAATAATTGCTGTACCTCACAAGTCACATTAATTTGCTCACCGACAGTATCTCGACCCTTAACTACCAAAGCGTTATAAATATTAGGCATGTTCCCCGGAGGAAAGGCAACATCCAGTACTGGGCCAATAATTTGAGCGATTCGCCCTAGGTTTTTTTCCCCCAGTGGGGAAATTGTAGGATCAGAAGTAGTAAGATTGATTCTCATAATCATGATAAAGTAAAATATGTCAAAATTTATTGGGAATACTTTTGAATCGAAAAGAAAATGTCCGATAGCAAGTTGATCGATTAATTCAATAAGGAATGGAATCAATAAGGAAGTTAACCCTCGATTTAGTCAGTATCGTCCAACCGACCAAATAGAATTCAATCGTTTCCTCATTCAATCATTCAATTTTCAAGTTCAACCAACTATATCAATTTCAAAGTATCAACAAAATAGCAAGTATAAGAATAATGAATGCGGAAGTATGTATCTTTTATCTATCATTATACATAATCTCATCCATATTAGGGTTCCATTATCTATAGAATTCGAACCTAAACTCGATTTAGAATTCATTCATTATTTCTCAGTGGTTATTGTTATTTTTTTGATATGGATTTTAGTCCATTCTTGTTTTATATCTTTTTATGGATGAATTCTGCTTATTTTCACATCTAGGATTTACATATACAAGGTATATCAGTGTCAAGAGAAAATTTCTCTTAGTATATTAGATATTGAAATTCAAATAAAAAGAGGGTTTTCCTAAATTAGAAACTTGCAAAACAGGTATTGGGTTGCGCCATACATATCAAAGAGTATACAATAATGATGTATTTGCTGAATCAAATACATGGTCTTATTAATTAAATTAGTTGAAA